GTCCTTGTAGCTTACATAAAGCATGACACTGAAGATGTCAAGACGGCTGCCACAAACACCCAAGGACAAAAGACTTAGTCCTAACCTTACTGTTAGTTGTTGCTAGGCTTATACATGCAAGTATCCGCGCCCCAGTGAGGACGCCCTGGACACCCCAACCTAGGTAGATAGGAGCAGGCATCAGGCACACCTATAACCGTAGCCCAAGACGCCCAGCAATTGCCACGCCCCCACGGGTTCTCAGCAGTAGTTAATATTAAGCAATGAGTGTAAACTTGACTTAGCCATAGCAAATCAGAGCCGGTAAATCCTGTGCCAGCCACCGCGGTCATACAGGAGGCTCAAATTAACTTTACAACGGCGTAAAGAGTGGTCGCATGTTATCCAAGTAGCTAAGATTAAAAAGCAACTGAGCTGTCATAAGCCCAAGATGCTCATAAGGCCTCCATCCTCAAAGAAGATCTTAGAACAACGATCAATTGAATCCACGAAAGCCAGGGCCCAAACTGGGATTAGATACCCCACTATGCCTGGCCCTAAATCTTGATGCTCGATATTACCTGAGCATCCGCCCGAGAACTACGAGCACAAACGCTTAAAACTCTAAGGACTTGGCGGTGCTCCAAACCCACCTAGAGGAGCCTGTTCTGTAATCGATGATCCACGATATTACCTGACCATTCCTTGCACGAAACAGCCTATATACCGCCGTCGCCAGCCCACCTTTCCTGACAGCCCAACAGTGGACGCAATAGCCTAACCCGCTAGCAAGACAGGTCAAGGTATAGCCCACGGAATGGAAGCAATGGGCTACATTTTCTAGACTAGAACATACGGATAAGGGCATGAAACTGCCCTTGGAAGGCGGATTTAGCAGTAAAGAGAGACAATTGAGCCCTCTTTAAGCCGGCTCTGGAGCACGTACATACCGCCCGTCACCCTCCTCATAAGCGACCAATACACCCCATACCTAATAAGCCATCCAGCTAAAGATGAGGTAAGTCGTAACAAGGTAAGTGTACCGGAAGGTGCACTTAGACTACCAAGACGTAGCTTTAATAAAAGCATTCAGCTTACACCTGAAAGATATCTGCTAAAACCAGATCGTCTTGATGCCAAATTCTAGCCCAACATACATTGACCTGGAATAACAAAGCTACTACCTAAACTCAACTAAAGCATTTACTAGTCTTAGTATAGGCGATAGAAAAGACACCATTGGAGCGATAGAGACCACGTACCGTAAGGGAAAGATGAAATAACAATGAACAAGCCAAGCTATAAACAGCAAAGATCAACCCTTGTACCTCTTGCATCATGGTCTAGCAAGAAAAACCAAGCAAAATGAATTTAAGTTTGCCACCCCGAAACCCAAGCGAGCTACCCACGAGCAGCTATTATTGAGCGAACCCGTCTCTGTGGCAAAAGAGTGGGACGACTTGTTGGTAGAGGTGAAAAGCCAATCGAGCTGGGTGATAGCTGGTTGCCTGTGAAACGAATCTAAGTTCACTCTTAATTCTTCTCCAAGGAAAACCAAACCCTAATGAAGCGAATTAAGGGCTATTTAAAGGGGGTACAGCTCCTTTAAAAAAGAATACAATCTCCACGAGCGGATAAATAACCTTTACAAAAACCTATTGTGGGCCCTCAAGCAGCCATCAACAGAGAGTGCGTTAAAGCTCCGTACCCTAAAAATATAAGAACAATATGAATCCCTCCTCACTAACAGGCCAACCTATACCCAAATAGGAGAATTAATGCTAGAATGAGTAACCAGGGTCCTCCCTCTACGACGCAAGCTTACATCAGTACATTATTAACAAACACCCAATATACGACCAATACAACAAGCAGAGTATTAAGTACATTGTTAACCCAACAGAGGAGCGTCCATTAAGAAAGATTAAAACCTGCAAAAGGAACTAGGCAAACCCGTCAAGGCCCGACTGTTTACCAAAAACATAGCCTTCAGCAAACCAAAGCAAGTATTGAAGGTGATGCCTGCCCGGTGACCTGAGGTTCAACGGCCGCGGTATCCTAACCGTGCAAAGGTAGCGCAATCAATTGTCCCATAAATCGAGACTAGTATGAATGGCTAAACGAGGTCTTAACTGTCTCTTGCAGGCAATCGGTGAAATTGATCTCCCTGTGCAAAAGCAGGGATAACCACATAAGACGAGAAGACCCTGTGGAACTTCAAAATCAGCTGCCACCCCAAAATACATACACACCCACTGGGTTCACTTACACGTAAGCCACTGGCATGCATTTTTTCGGTTGGGGCGACCTTGGAGAAAAGCAAATCCTCCAAAAATTGGACCACCACTCTAGACTAAGAGCAACCCCTCAAAGTGCGAACAGCAACCAGACCCAATACAATTGATCAATGGACCAAGCTACCCCAGGGATAACAGCGCAATCTCCTCCAAGAGTCCATATCGACGAGGAGGTTTACGACCTCGATGTTGGATCAGGACATCCTAGTGGTGCAGCCGCTACTAAGGGCTCGTTTGTTCAACGATTAACAGTCCTACGTGATCTGAGTTCAGACCGGAGCAATCCAGGTCGGTTTCTATCTATGATAAACTCTTCCCAGTACGAAAGGAGAGGAAAAGTGAGGCCAATACCACCAGCAAGCCTTCGCCTTAAGTAATGAAGCCAACTTAATTACAAAAGGCTATCACACTCCACCACACCCTAGAAAAGGGCCAGCTAGCGTGGCAGAGCTCGGTAAATGCAAAAGGCTTAAGTCCTTTAACTCAGAGGTTCAAATCCTCTCCCTAGCTTCCCATGGCCAACTATCCCCTGCTAGTCAACCTCATTATAGCCCTCTCCTACGTCCTTCCAATTCTAATCGCAGTAGCCTTCCTAACGCTAGTAGAACGTAAAATCCTAAGCTACATACAAGGCCGAAAGGGCCCAAACATTGTCGGCCCATTCGGACTGCTACAACCCCTAGCAGACGGAATCAAACTGTTTATTAAAGAACCCATCCGCCCATCAACATCCTCCCCTATTCTATTCATCACCACCCCTATGCTAGCCCTCCTACTAGCAATTTCCATCTGGACCCCCCTCCCCCTCCCATTCCCCCTTGCTGACCTTAACTTGGGCATGCTGTTTCTACTAGCTATGTCAAGCCTAGCTGTATACTCCATCCTCTGATCAGGATGAGCCTCCAACTCAAAATACGCCCTAATCGGAGCACTACGAGCAGTGGCCCAAACCATCTCCTACGAGGTCACCCTTGCCCTCATTCTACTGTCCGTAGTACTTCTCAGTGGCAGCTACACCCTTAGCACCCTCGCAGTCACCCAAGAACCCCTCTACCTAATCTTTTCCTGCTGACCCCTGGCCATAATATGGTATGTCTCCACACTAGCCGAGACAAACCGCGCTCCATTTGACTTAACCGAAGGTGAATCCGAACTAGTATCAGGGTTCAATGTCGAATACGCAGCCGGACCCTTCGCCCTATTCTTCCTAGCTGAGTACGCAAACATCATGCTCATAAACACACTAACTGCCATCCTGTTCTTCAATCCAAGCATGCTCAACCCACCCCAAGAGCTATACCCCCTAATCCTTGCCACAAAAGTACTCCTCCTATCAGCAGGGTTCCTGTGAGTCCGCGCCTCCTACCCACGATTCCGATATGACCAACTAATGCACTTACTATGAAAAAACTTCCTACCACTTACACTAGCCCTATGCTTATGACATATCAGCATACCAATCTGCTATGCAGGATTACCCCCCTACTCAAGAACCCAAGGAAATGTGCCTGAGTATCAAGGGCCACTATGATAAAGTGAACACAGAGGTGCACCAATCCTCTCATTTCCTAGCGCCTTAGAAAAGTAGGAATCGAACCTACACTGGAGGAATCAAAACCCTCCATACTTCCCTTATATTACTTTCTAGTAGGGTCAGCTAACTAAGCTATCGGGCCCATACCCCGAAAATGATGGTTTAACTCCTTCCCCTGCTAGTGAACCCACAAGCAAAACTGATTTGCACCTTAAGCCTCCTCCTAGGGTCAACTATCACACTCTCGAGCAACCACTGAGTAACAGCCTGAACCGGACTCGAAATCAATACTCTAGCCATCCTCCCGCTAATTGCCAAATCCCACCACCCGCGGGCCATCGAAGCTGCAACTAAGTACTTCCTAGTCCAAGCTGCCGCCTCCGCCCTAATCCTATTCTCCAGCATGACTAACGCATGGCACACCGGACAGTGAGACATCACTCAACTGACCTGCCCAACCTCATGCCTAATCCTAACTGCAGCAATTGCAATAAAACTTGGACTGGCTCCATTTCATTTCTGATTTCCCGAAGTCCTGCAAGGCTGCTCCCTAATCACCGGCCTACTCCTGTCCACAGCCATGAAGTTCCCACCAATTACATTATTCCTAATAACCTCACAATCACTAAACCCCATCCCACTTATTGCCATGGCCATTCTCTCTGCAGCCCTGGGGGGGTGGATAGGACTTAACCAAACCCAAGTCCGAAAAATCCTGGCTTTCTCATCCATCTCCCACCTGGGCTGAATAACTATCATTCTCATCTATAGCCCGAAACTAGCCCTACTAAACTTCTACCTATATGTGATAATAACTGCAGCTGTTTTTCTAACCCTAAACTCAATCAAAACCCTAAACCTCTCCATACTAATAACCACCTGGACAAAAACTCCAGCACTTAGCGCAGTATTAATGCTCACCCTGCTTTCACTCGCAGGACTTCCACCCCTAACAGGCTTCCTACCCAAATGACTTATCATTCAAGAGCTAACCAAACAAAGCATAGCCCCGGCAGCAACAATTATAGCCCTCCTCTCCCTACTAAACTTATTCTTCTACCTCCGACTTGCATACTGCGCAACAATCACACTTCCACCCCACAGTACTAATCATATAAAACGATGACATATTAACAAACCAGTCAGCCCCCTAGTCGCCATCTTAACCTCCACATCCCTCATTCTCCTCCCAATCTCACCCATAATCCTCGCCATTGTCTAAGAAACTTAGGATCACTTAAACCGAAGGCCTTCAAAGCCTTAAACAAGAGTTAAACCCTCTTAGTTTCTGCTAAGATTCGCAGGATACTACCCTGCATCTTCTGAATGCAACTCAGATGCTTTAATTAAGCTAGAACCTTGCTACTAGACAGATGGGCTTCGATCCCACGAAATATACGGTTAACAGCCGCATGCCCAAGCCTAACGGGCTTCTGCCTAAGGCCCCGGTGTACTATCAATACACATCAATGAGCTTGCAACTCACCATGAACTTCACCACAGGACCGATAAGAAGAGGAATCAAACCTCTGTAAAAAGGACTACAGCCTAACGCTTAAACACTCAGCCATCTTACCTGTGACATTCATCAACCGGTGATTATTCTCAACCAACCACAAAGACATCGGCACCCTCTACCTAATCTTCGGCGCATGAGCCGGAATAGTGGGTACAGCCCTAAGTCTCCTCATTCGAGCAGAACTAGGTCAACCAGGTGCCCTACTAGGCGACGACCAAATCTATAACGTGGTTGTTACCGCCCATGCTTTCGTAATAATCTTCTTCATAGTTATGCCAATTATAATCGGGGGGTTCGGAAACTGACTAGTCCCCCTGATAATCGGAGCCCCAGACATAGCATTCCCCCGAATAAACAACATAAGCTTTTGACTCCTCCCCCCATCTTTCCTTCTCCTCCTAGCCTCCTCTACAGTAGAAGCTGGAGCAGGAACAGGTTGAACCGTCTATCCCCCCCTCGCAGGTAACCTAGCACACGCAGGAGCTTCAGTAGACTTAGCCATCTTCTCCCTACACCTAGCAGGAATCTCCTCAATCCTAGGGGCCATCAACTTCATCACAACAGCAATCAATATAAAACCACCTGCTCTCTCACAATACCAAACCCCTTTATTCGTCTGATCAGTCCTAATCACTGCAGTACTGCTCCTACTATCCCTCCCCGTCCTCGCCGCTGGTATCACTATACTTCTCACCGACCGCAACCTGAACACAACCTTCTTCGACCCAGCAGGAGGAGGAGACCCAGTACTGTACCAACACCTCTTCTGATTCTTTGGCCACCCCGAAGTCTACATTCTTATCCTCCCAGGATTTGGAATCATTTCCCACGTCGTAGCCTACTACGCAGGGAAAAAAGAACCCTTCGGCTATATAGGAATAGTATGAGCCATACTATCTATCGGCTTCCTAGGGTTCATCGTATGAGCTCACCACATATTCACAGTAGGAATAGACGTAGACACTCGAGCATATTTCACCTCTGCCACCATAATCATTGCTATCCCAACAGGAATTAAAGTCTTCAGCTGACTGGCAACACTACATGGAGGAACAATCAAATGAGACCCCCCTATGCTATGAGCACTGGGGTTCATCTTCTTATTCACCATCGGGGGCCTGACTGGAATCGTCCTAGCAAACTCCTCACTAGACATTGCCCTGCACGACACTTACTACGTAGTAGCCCACTTCCACTACGTCCTGTCCATAGGCGCAGTGTTTGCAATCCTGGCAGGATTTACCCACTGATTCCCCCTATTCACCGGGTACACCCTCCACTCCACCTGAGCCAAAACCCATTTCGGCGTAATGTTCGTCGGTGTCAACCTGACCTTCTTCCCTCAACACTTCCTGGGCCTTGCCGGCATGCCTCGACGATACTCAGACTACCCAGACGCCTACACACTATGAAACACTATCTCCTCAGTCGGCTCACTAATCTCCCTAACAGCCGTAATCATGCTAGTCTTCCTCATCTGAGAAGCCTTCGCATCAAAACGCAAAGCACTCCAACCAGAACTAACAAGCACAAACATTGAGTGAATCCACGGCTGCCCACCTCCATTCCACACCTTTGAAGAACCAGCCTTCGTTCAAGTCCAAGAAAGGAAGGAGTCGAACCCCCATATGTTGGTTTCAAGCCAACCGCATAAACCACTTATGCTTCTTTCTCATTGAGGTGTTAGTAAAACATATTACATAGCCTTGTCAAGGCTAAATCACAGGTGAAACCCCAGTACACCTCGCCCCATAAACATGGCCAACCACTCACAATTCGGTTTCCAAGACGCTTCATCTCCTATTATAGAAGAACTCATACAATTTCACGACCACGCTCTAATAGTCGCTCTAGCCATTTGCAGCCTGGTCCTATACCTACTAGCCCTCATGCTCACAGAAAAACTATCCTCAAGCACTGTTGATGCCCAAGAAATTGAACTCGTCTGAACCATCCTACCAGCTGCAGTACTAATCATACTCGCCCTACCATCACTGCGCATCCTCTACATAATGGACGAAATCAACGAACCAGACCTGACCCTAAAAGCCATCGGCCATCAATGGTACTGAACCTACGAATACACTGACTTTAAAGACCTAACATTCGACTCCTACATAATCCCTACATCAGACTTACCCCTAGGCCACTTCCGCCTTCTAGAAGTCGACCACCGCGTTATCGTACCAACAGAATCCAAAGTACGAGTAATTGTTACTGCTGACGACGTACTACACTCATGAGCCGTCCCAAGCCTAGGCGTAAAAACCGACGCAATCCCAGGACGCCTCAACCAGACTTCTTTCTTAGCCTCCCGGCCCGGAATCTACTACGGACAGTGCTCAGAAATCTGCGGGGCCAACCACAGCTTCATGCCAATTGTAGTCGAATCAACCCCCCTAGCCAACTTTGAAAGCTGATCCTCCCTACTATCCTCCTAATCATTAAGAAGCTATGAAACAGCGCTAGCCTTTTAAGCTAGAGACAGAGGACTTACACCTCCTTAATGACATGCCTCAGCTAAACCCAAACCCCTGATTTTTTATCATGCTCACTTCATGGCTCACCCTATCTCTAATCATCCAACCAAAACTCCTCTCTTTCATTACCATAAACCCCCCATCCAACAAAACACCCACTGCCCCTAAAACAACCCCCTGAACCTGACCATGAACCTAAGCTTCTTCGACCAATTCTCAAGCCCATCACTCCTAGGGATCCCCCTAATCCTCATTTCATTAACATTCCCAGCCCTACTCCTACCCTCCCTAGAAAACCGTTGAATCACTAACCGACTTTCAACCCTTCAACTGTGATTTATCAATCTAATCACAAAACAACTAATAATGCCCTTACACAAAAAAGGCCACAAATGAGCCCTAATCCTAACATCACTCATAATCTTCCTCCTGCTAATCAACCTCCTGGGCCTCCTACCCTACACATTCACACCAACCACCCAACTATCCATAAACCTAGCCCTAGCGTTCCCCCTGTGATTAGCAACCCTCCTCACAGGCCTACGCAACCAACCCTCCGCTACCCTAGGCCACCTCCTACCAGAAGGAACCCCCACCCCCCTAATCCCCGCCCTAATCCTAATCGAAACCACCAGCCTCCTCATCCGACCCCTAGCACTAGGCGTACGCCTAACAGCCAACCTCACGGCAGGCCACCTCCTCATCCAACTCATCTCTACTGCCACAACAGTGCTATTCTCAACAATGCCAGCAGTTTCCTTACTCACATTACTAATCCTATTCCTACTGACTATCCTAGAAGTAGCAGTAGCCATAATCCAAGCCTATGTTTTTGTACTGCTCCTAAGCCTCTACCTACAAGAAAACATCTAGTACCAATGGCACACCAAGCACACTCTTATCACATAGTAGACCCCAGCCCATGGCCCATTTTCGGAGCCGCCGCCGCCCTTCTTACCACCTCAGGCCTAACCATGTGATTCCACTATCACACCCCTTATCTCTTAATTATTGGCCTTACTTCTACCATTTTAGTTATATTCCAATGATGACGTGACATCGTACGAGAAAGCACCTTCCAAGGCCACCACACCCCCCTCGTCCAAAAAGGCTTACGGTATGGCATGGTCTTATTCATCACATCAGAAGCCTTCTTCTTCCTGGGCTTCTTCTGAGCATTCTTCCACTCTAGCCTAGCCCCTACTCCAGAGCTAGGAGGACAATGACCCCCTGTAGGGATCAAACCTCTAGACCCAATAGACGTACCCCTACTAAACACAGCCATCCTCCTAGCCTCAGGAGTCACCGTCACATGAGCCCACCACAGCATTACAGAAGCCAACCGAAAACAAGCCATCCAAGCCCTCACCCTCACCGTCCTCCTAGGCTTCTACTTCACCGCCCTCCAAGCCATAGAGTACTATGAAGCCCCATTCTCCATTGCAGATAGCGTTTATGGCTCAACCTTTTTCGTGGCTACAGGATTCCACGGCCTGCACGTAATCATCGGCTCTACATTCCTCCTAGTATGCCTCCTACGCCTAATCAAATTCCACTTCACCTCAAACCACCACTTTGGGTTCGAAGCGGCAGCATGATACTGACACTTCGTAGATGTTGTATGACTATTCCTCTACATCTCTATCTACTGATGAGGTTCTTGCTCTTCTAGTATACTCATTACAATCGACTTCCAATCCTTAAAATCTGGTGCAACCCCAGAGAAGAGCAGTGAATATAATCCTATTCATAATTATTCTATCCCTGGCCCTAACCATCGTCTTAACCGCCCTGAACTTTTGACTCGCCCAAATAAACCCAGACTCAGAAAAACTATCCCCATACGAATGTGGATTTGACCCACTAGGCTCCGCCCGCCTCCCATTTTCCATCCGATTCTTCCTAGTCGCCATCCTATTCCTCCTGTTCGACCTAGAAATTGCCCTCCTACTCCCTCTACCATGAGCCACCCAACTCCAACACCCCACCATCACACTAATCTGAGCCTCAGTTCTAATCCTCCTGCTCACACTAGGGTTAATCTACGAATGGGCTCAAGGAGGCCTAGAATGGGCAGAATAACAGAAAGTTAGTCTAACCAAGATAGTCGGTTTCGGCCCGACAGATTATAGTACCCACCCTATAACTTTCTTTATGTCCTACTTGCATCTAAGCTTCTACGCAGCCTTCACCTTAAGCAGCCTAGGCCTAGCTTTCCACCGAATACACCTTATCGCAGCACTACTATGCCTAGAAAGTATAATACTATCCCTATATGTCGCCTTAGCCATATGGCCCATCCAAATACAAACCCCATCCTCTACCACCATTCCCATCCTCATACTAACATTCTCTGCCTGCGAAGCAGGCACAGGACTAGCCCTCCTAGTCGCCTCCACCCGAACCCACGGCTCTGACCACCTCCACAACTTCAACCTCCTACAATGCTAAAAATTATTACCCCAACAATCATATTACTCCCCCTAGCCCTCCTCTCCCCATGCAAACATCTATGGACCAACATCACCGCCCACAGCCTACTAATCGCTACTATCAGCCTCCAATGATTAGTCCCAACATACTACCCAAGCAAAACCCCCACACCATGGACGTCCATCGACCAAATCTCCTCCCCCCTTCTAGTCCTATCATGCTGGCTTCTACCCCTCATAATCCTAGCAAGCCAAAACCACCTAGAGCAAGAACCCACTGCCCGTAAACGAGTCTTCACCGCAACCATAATTCTTGCCCAACCATCCATCCTCCTAGCCTTTTCCGCCTCAGAACTCATACTATTCTACATTGCATTCGAGGCCACCCTCATTCCCACCCTAATTCTCATCACACGATGAGGAAACCAACCAGAACGACTAAACGCTGGCATTTATCTCCTTTTCTATACGCTTGCCAGCTCCCTTCCCCTCCTCATCGCCATCATTCACCTCCACAATCAAATCGGCACCCTTTACCTCCCCATGCTCAAATTATCACACCCTGCAATTTCATCCTCCTGATCCAGCCTAATATCAAGCCTCGCACTACTCATGGCCTTCATAGTAAAAGCCCCCCTATATGGCCTACACCTATGACTACCCAAAGCCCACGTAGAGGCCCCAATCGCCGGTTCAATACTACTAGCAGCCCTTCTCCTAAAACTAGGAGGCTACGGCATCATACGAGTCACCCTTCTAACCAACCCATCAACAAACAACCTACACTACCCCTTTATCACCCTAGCCCTATGGGGAGCACTAATAACCAGCGCCATCTGCCTCCGCCAAGTAGACCTAAAATCACTAATTGCATACTCCTCCGTCAGCCACATAGGACTAGTAGTAGCCGCAACCATAATCCAAACCCAATGAGCAATCTCAGGAGCAATAATCCTAATGATCTCACACGGTCTCACCTCCTCAATACTATTCTGCTTAGCCAACACCAACTACGAACGAACCCACAGCCGAATCCTCCTCCTAGCTCGAGGGCTCCAACCCCTACTACCCCTCATAGCCACTTGATGGCTCCTAGCCAACTTAGCAAACATAGCCCTCCCCCCAACAATCAACTTAATAGCAGAACTAACCATTATCATCGCCCTATTCAACTGATCCAACCTAACACTTATCCTCACAGGAGCCGCAATCCTATTGACCGCCTCCTACACCCTATACATACTTACAATAACGCAACGAGGCTCACTACCATCCCACATCACATCCATCCAAAACTCCTCTACACGAGAACATCTCCTTATAGCCCTACACATAATCCCTATAGCCCTACTTATCTTAAAACCAGACCTCATCTCAGGCATTCCCATATGCAAGTATAGTTTCAACTCAAACATTAGACTGTGATTCTAAAAATAGAAGTTAGACCCTTCTTACTTGCCGAGGGGAGGTTGAACCAACGAGAACTGCTAACTCTTGCATCTGGGACTAACCCCCCAGTCCCCTTACTTTCAAAGGATAATAGTAATCCAATGGTCTTAGGAGCCACTCATCTTGGTGCAAATCCAAGTGAAAGTAATGGATCTATCACTTGTCCTAAATACATCCATACTACTCGCCCTAGCAGTCCTGTTCACCCCTATCATCTTCCCACTACTCTCAGAAAATCTTAAAAACACCCCCACCACCATCACGAACACAGTCAAAACTTCCTTCATAATCAGCTTAATCCCTATAACAATCCACCTATACTCGGGGTCAGAAAGCCTAACTTCCCTCTGAGAGTGAAAATTTATTATAAACTTCAAAATCCCCATCAGCCTTAAACTAGACTTCTACTCCCTCACATTCTTCCCAATCGCCCTATTCGTCTCCTGATCCATTCTACAATTCGCAACATGATACATAGCATCAGACCCCTATATCACAAAATTCTTCACCTACCTCCTATTTTTCCTAATCGCCATACTCATCCTAATCCTCGCCAATAACCTATTCATCCTGTTCATCGGCTGAGAAGGAGTAGGAATCATGTCCTTCCTACTAATCAGCTGATGACATGGCCGAGCAGAAGCAAACACCGCTGCCCTCCAAGCCGTACTATATAACCGAGTTGGAGACATCGGCCTCATTCTCTGCATAGCATGACTAGCATCTTCCATAAACACCTGAGAAATCCAACAAATTTCTTCACCCCATCAAACCCCCACACTACCCCTCTTAGGCCTCATTCTAGCCGCAACTGGCAAATCCGCTCAGTTCGGATTACACCCATGACTTCCCGCTGCCATAGAAGGCCCAACCCCCGTATCTGCCCTACTCCACTCCAGCACCATAGTAGTAGCCGGAATCTTCCTACTCATTCGAACCCACCCCCTATTCAGTAACAACCAAACCGCCCTAACCCTGTGCCTTTGCCTCGGGGCCCTCTCCACCCTATTCGCCGCTACATGCGCCCTCACCCAAAATGACATCAAAAAAATCATCGCCTTCTCCACTTCAAGCCAACTAGGCCTCATAATAGTCACAATCGGACTAAACCTCCCCCAACTGGCCTTCCTTCATATCTCAACCCACGCATTCTTCAAAGCCATATTATTCCTGTGCTCCGGATCCATTATCCACAGCCTAAACGGCGAGCAGGACATCCGAAAAATAGGGGGGCTCCAAAAATTACTACCCACAACCACCTCATGCCTAACCATCGGAAACCTAGCCCTAATAGGAACACCCTTCCTCGCTGGCTTCTACTCAAAAGACCAAATCATCGAATGTCTAAACACATCCTACCTAAACTCCTGAGCCCTTCTACTAACCCTCCTAGCTACATCCTTCACCGCAGTTTACACAATCCGCATAACCTTGTTAGTCCAAGCCGGCTTCGTACGAATCCCCCCTCTAACCCCAATCAACGAAAACAACCCAGCAGTATCTTCCCCAATTACCCGCCTAGCACTAGGAAGCATCACAGCCGGACTCATCCTTACTTCATACATCCCCCCAGCAAAAACTCCGCCCATAACCATACCCCTGTACATTAAAATCACAGCCATCATCATCACCGTACTAGGAATCATCCTAGCCCTAGAAATCTCAAAAATAACCCAAACCCTAATCCTCACAAAACAAGGCCCTTTCTCAAATTTCTCCACATCACTCGGGTACTTTAACCCCCTAGTCCACCGATTCAATACCACAGCCCTCCTAACCGGAGGCCAAAACATCGCCTCCCACCTAATCGATCTCTCCTGATATAAAATACTAGGCCCAGAAGGTCTAGCCACCCTGCAAATAACAGCAGCCAAAGGCGCCACCACCCTCCATTCTGGCTCAATTAAAGCCTACTTGGGATCCTTTGCCCTCTCTACCCTAATCCTCCTCATATCAATATACAGAACCACCCAATGGCCCTCAATCTTCGTAAAAACCACCCACTACTCAAAACCATTAACGATGCTCTAATTGACCTCCCCACACCATCAAACATTTCAGCTTGATGAAACTTCGGGTCACTACTAGGCATTTGCTTAATTACACAAATCGTCACAGGCTTACTACTAGCCACGCATTACACAGCAGACACCTCCCTAGCCTTCAACTCAGTTGCCCACATATGCCGAAACGTCCAATTCGGCTGATTAATTCGCAACCTCCACGCAAACGGAGCCTCACTGTTCTTTATCTGCATCTACCTCCACATTGGCCGAGGATTCTACTACGGCTCGTACCTTAACAAAGAAACCTGAAACATCGGAGTTGTCTTACTTCTAACCCTAATAGCAACTGCCTTCGTAGGCTACGTACTCCCCTGAGGACAAATATCATTCTGAGGGGCTACAGTAATCACTAACCTATTCTCAGCAATCCCCTACATTGGCCAAACACTAGTAGAATGAGCCTGAGGCGGGTTCTCAGTAGACAACCCCACACTAACACGGTTCTTCGCCCTCCACTTCCTCCTCCCCTTCGTCATCGCAGGACTCACACTAGTTCATCTCACCTTCCTACACGAAACAGGGTCGAACAACCCACTGGGAATCCCCGCAGATTGCGACAAAATCCCCTTCCACCCTTACTACTCCACAAAAGACATCCTGGGATTTGCACTAATACTTATCCTACTTGTCTCCCTAGCCTTATTTTCTCCTAATGCACTAGGAGACCCAGAAAACTTCACACCTGCTAACCCGCTAGCTACACCCCCACACATTAAACCCGAATGATACTTCCTATTTGCATACGCCATCCTTCGATCCATCCCAAACAAACTAGGAGGAGTACTAGCACTAGCAGCCTCCGTCTTAGTCCTATTTCTCACCCCTCTTCTACACAAATCAAAACAGCGCTCAATAACCTTCCGACCCCTATCACAAATCCTATTCTGAGCCCTAGTAGCCAACCTCCTAATCCTCACTTGAGTGGGAAGCCAACCAGTCGAACACCCATTCATCATCATTGGCCAACTGGCCTCACTCTCTTACTTCACAATCATCCTGGTACTATTCCCCCTCGCAGCCGTACTAGAAAATAAAATGCTAAAACTCTAATACTCTAATAGTTTATAAAAACATTGGTCTTGTAAGCCAAAGATTGAAGACTCAACCTCTTCTTAGAGTTTCCCCATCAGAAAGAAAGGAGTCGAACCTTTCTCACCAGCTCCCAAAGCTGACATTTTCAACTAAACTACTTTCTGACCCCAACCCTAAACAGCCCGAATAGCCCCTCGAGATAAACCGCGCACAAGCTCCAACACCACAAACAACGTTAACAACAGCCCTCAACCCCCAATTAAAAACAGCCCCGCCCCCCACGAATAAAACATCGCCACTCCAGTAAAATCCAAGCGAACCGAAGACAAACCACCAAAGTCCACTGTATCCCCCCCTACTGACAACTCAAACCCCACCCCCAACACAACCCCTACCATAACAACCAAGCACATACCCAAACCGTAACCAACAACCCCCCAGTCAGCTCAAGCTTCAGGATAAGGGTCCGCCGCTAACGAAACTGAATAAACAAATACCACCAACATCCCTCCAAGGTACACCATCACCAAAACCAGGGACACGAAAGAAACCCCTAAACTTACCAACCACCCGCACCCAGCTACAGAAGCCAAAACCAACCCTACAACCCCATAATAAGGCGACGGATTAGAAGCAACCGCTAAACCCCCCAAAACAAGACACAACCCTAAAAATAAAACAAACACTATCATAAGTTCCTGCCCGGACCTTCCCCAGGATCTACGGCTTGAAAAGCCGCCGTTATACAAATTTAACTACAAGAACCTCTCTCTACTCTCCCCCCCCCTCCCCCCCCAGCATGTTTTCTCATGCTTTACAGGGTATGTACTCTCTGCATCGGGTCTTTTTGCCCCATCAGACACTACTATAATGTAGGATACTCCACGCGATACGGGTATGCTCTCCCAATTTAACTCAAACATTAACGCCCATAAGATAATGTTCGTGCAGTTACCCCTCTAGGGACACCTTTGTTTCAGGTACCATATAACCCAAGTGATCCTACCTCCAGCTCAAGCCGCCGGCGTCGCTTAAGTTCGATATTGCTCCATTATACCCAAAACCTACTGAATATACGGATAACGTCACAGTATACCCTTGTAATCTTCTAGGCAATTGTATTCGCCCACCTCCAAGGACCTATTCCCGTCCAACCACTTTCAGGAACTCCCAAGCCAGAGAACCTGGTTATCTATTAATCGTGTTTCTCACGAGAACCGAGCTACCCCGTGTCAGTTATACCTTCGGTTATTGGCTTCAAGGACATAACATCCCCCTACACCCTAGCACGACTTGCTCTTTTGCGCCACTGGTTCCTATTTCAGGGCCATACCTTGATCCATTCCTTCTCTCTTGCTCTTCACAGATACAAGCGGTCGGGATGAATAATCCTCCTTCTATCTCGTAATCGCGGCATTCCGACCGTCTCTGCGCTTTTTCCTTTTTGGGGGTCTCTTCAATAAGCCCTTCAAGTGCGTAGCAGGTGATATCTTCCTCTTGACATGTCCATCACATGTGCGTCGAACTATCGTCCCCCGGAAACCGCATAACTTGTCATGGTTTCATCGTATAACCCGTCGCATACTCGGATACTGATGCACTTTGACCCCATTCACGAGGGGGAGGCTATTTGCCTCTTAAGTATGCAGATAATGCAATGGTCACCGGACATACTCAATTTATTTCCTCTTTCTAGGATTTTCTATCTAAACTGCCAAAAAACCATCGTTTTTTGTTCGTTTATTTTTATCTTGACATTTTTGTTTACGTTAACTAAAAATTAACCAAATTTTTAACCACATTTCCCTGCCTCACACCAAAACACCCATCATCACAACACCAACAAACAACTTTCCTCTATCTTCCCCCTACCAATCAACCTACAAACCCCCCCAGCACCAGCCCCCTAAAAACCACTACAATTAAAACACAAACAAAAACACACCCCC